GATAAATAATTTAGGAAAGATATTCTCATACTGACACAATATAAGGACAAGTATATGCGAAATCTATCCCTTTTTAGTTAAAAGTTTTCTTCGAATCCAACCTTTCCCTTTAAGGAATTTAATTGGTTAGCATAATATAATATCTAATAAATAGAAAATCGAATAGTGGATAATCTGTTATGAGAGAAAGAAAACTTTCTTTGAAGAATCAAGATTCGTAATCAATCCTTGCCTTGTTTGTTGGATTAGGTCTAACTTTCTTGACTAAACTGCAAGCGTGGAACTTTACGAGATGAAATAGGGAAAGACAGAAGATAGAACTTAAAAGGATAATTGAAGTGACTCGTCTTCGAATCAACTTTGGTTGGGGTTCGAAAAAGGAATAAAAATAAAGTAAATTCAAGGAAGAGCTTTCCTTTTTTTAAGGGGCCCCTTGCTCGGGGGATCGTGGAATGCTTTTCTTCTCCTCTTATTCCATATGGAATACAATCAGTTAAAATAAGAAGGAATAGGGGAATATTCGACTGTTTCAATTCTTTATTTATCTTATATTCCAAAATTCTCCCGAAAATCCAATTTCATTTTTCAATGGGGTTAGATGATCTAGTTCTTAATATTATTACTTTAAAGAACTGACAGATTCCACAACAAATCTCTTGATTCGGAATTAGAGACTCATGTCCCATCTGATGAATCAATTTTCTTTTACACTTCTGTATCTCACTCTATCTTGTTTTTTAGTATTATCTAAAATAACCGATGAATTATGAATTTTCCATAACTTAGGTAAGTGCTTTACCAACATATGTAGTGTAGTAAAAAAATAAATGGAATTTAACCCTTTCATGCTTACTATAACTAGTTATTTCGGTTTTCTACTGGCTGCTTTAACTATAACCCCAGCTCTATTTATTGGCTTGAACAAGATACGTCTTATTTGAAATGAATTGAATGAATAAGTCAGAAAATAAAAATCTTTCTTTTGGATTCCTGGTATTCTACGACTCTTTTCCACACTAATTATCAATTCTTTTCTTGGTCATTGAGATTCGTGGATAATTTAGACTACTATTTAGGGATAGATCGTACCTCTTTTTTTTTATCCCCTCGAACAAATCGAAATGATTGAAGTTTTTCTATTTGGAATCGTCTTAGGCCTAATTCCTATTACTTTAGCGGGATTATTCGTGACTGCGTATTTGCAATACAGACGTGGGGATCAGTTGGATCTTTGATTGAGTAATATTTCTTTTTTGATTGACCTCCTCCAGACCAGAGAGGAGGTCAAATTGGAGTTGCAATTCAACTTTGTTTTGTTAAGTTATTTTACTCTGCTTCGACATAAGATAGATGGAATCACGCTCTGTAGGATTTGAACCTACGACATCGGGTTTTGGAGACCCGCGTTCTACCGAACTGAACTAAGAGCGCTTTCATTCAAAAAGAAAACCCTTTTCTACTCCTAACGTGTCTCACGTACGTATAGTATCCACAAATTCAAGTTATACCCACTTTAATCGATCTCCTCGCTACTGCCCATAAAGAAGAAAGAAGTAATAGGTAGGGATGACAGGATTTGAACCTGTGACATTTTGTACCCAAAACAAACGCGCTACCAAGCTGCGCTACATCCCTTTTCCAAATTGTTGTATAATGGCATTGTACACAATTCCTGTCTTGTTTTCCACATCGTAATTTTCTTCTCTTTCTCTATCTATATAGAACCTTCTTGTCATTTCTTCTTTTTGGTCTCATATAATCAAGGAATGGTATACATCTAAAATCCTATCTAATTTCACCTATAAAAGAAAGATTACTATTCCTTGGTAATGTATAGGAAGAAGGGGTCATCTTTTTCTTTTTTAGGGGTAGGAAAATCTCGTCTATACCGTTCATTCTATATATAGAATATTTATTTTGTTTTTTTAGTTAGGAATTTCGCCTAAACAAAAGAAATACAAATGATCTTGGGCAAGAGTATCTGATCATATATGTATTCCAATAAGGAAGGAGGATTTTCAATGCGGGATATAAAAACATATCTCTCTGTAGCGCCCGTGCTAAGTACTCTATGGTTTGGGGCTTTAGCAGGTTTATTGATAGAAATTAATCGTTTATTCCCAGATGCTTTGTCATTCCCTTTTTTTTAATTCTAGTTATTGCTATGCGAGGAATTCTTCGTGACATGACGCAAATTTGCCCTTTTTCAATCCTTTTTTTTTTTAGTATAGGAAGGAAAAAGAAAGAAAAGATGGATTGGGTTGAACCTCAGAGTCATGAAAAATTCGGAAAATCCCCTTTTGGAAAACAGAAATTCAATCAAAAGCGGTATCCAAGCTAAGTCAGGCCTCAGAAATCAGAGCATAGAAAGAGGCTGGGCTGGCTACTTAAATGAAAGGATTTCGAAGCAAAATCCTTGCTAATTCGACAAGGATTGTATTCTTTAATTATTTCTCTATTTTTTATTACTTAATTTAAGAATTTTAAAAATTTTTTATTCGAATGGATTTTATTCTTCTTCTTGGGATTCAAAATAGAAGAATAACAGAATAAGTAGAAGAATTAAGTTAAGTCAATCCAAAAAAGAAAGGAGGTTCATGGCCAAGGGGAAAGGTGTTAGAATCAGAGTTATTTTGGAATGTATCAGTTGTGTTCGAAAAGGTGCCAATGAGGAATCGACGGGGATTTCTAGATATAGTACTCAAAAGAATCGCCACAATACACCCGGACAATTAGAATTAAAAAAATTTTGTCGTTATTGTCGCAAGCATACGACTCATGACGAAATAAAAAAATAGGAGCATCGTGTGTTCGATCTTTCCAAAGAACAGATTTAATATATAGAACATAGATAGAATACAAAATACAAATCAATTCATTTGATTTCAGGTAGATATTATTTCATGTGTATAGAGGGTATTCATATACTATATATGAATCAAATAATATATGGACCAAAGAAAGACTACTTCTTCTGGATCCAAAATTAATAAAATAAAGAAATCCATTTTTTTTTTTTTCAAATTTTTAAATAAAGAATAAATCATGTATACATCTAAACAACCTTTTCATAAATCTAAGCAAACTTTTCATAAATCCAAGCAAACTTTTCATAAATCCAAGCAAACTTTTCATAAATCCAAGCAAACTTTTCGTAAATCCAAGCAAACTTTTCGTAAATCCAAACAACCTTTTCGTAGGCGTCCTCGGATTGGCCCGGGGGATCGAATTGATTATAGAAACATGAGTTTAATTAATCGATTTATTAGTGAACAAGGAAAAATATTATCGAGACGAATAAATAGATTAACCTTGAAACAACAACGATTAATTACTCTTGCTATAAAACAGGCTCGTATTTTATCTTTCTTACCATTTCGTAACTATGAGAATGAGAAGCAATTTCAAGCCCAGTCAATTTCAATAATTACTGGTCCTAGACCCAGAAAGAATAGACATATTCCTCAATTAACGCAAAAGTTCAATTCCAATCGAAACTTAAGAAACTCCAACCAGAATTTAAGAAACAACAATCGGAACTTAAGTTCCGATTGTTGATGTTTTATTCGAAAGGGCCAGACCTATATAAAGAAAGTAATCCAGTTTTGATTCTTGTGTTTGTTATAAGAAAGAAAAATGGGGAAGAATAAATAGTTTTTTTATTTATTGCAACATGCTCGTTGATTCCTACCACTTAATCTTAATTTATTGTATCTTCCCGGAGTTCCCTCTCCGGGAATTCGGTTTTAATTATTCCTGTATATTACTTTTTTATCCATTTAATTGAGGATCTTTATTTTATTGGAAATCGTGTAAAGATTATTTGGATTTGATACAGCTACTTGTGCAAGCATTTTACGATTAAGAATCAATTCCTTCTTGTACAGATTGTGTATTAATTTACTATAACTATCGAATACTTTATATATCCGCGTTGCTGCGTTTATCCGAGTGATCCACAAACGACGAAAATCCCTCTTTTGCCTGCCTCTATCTCGATGAGAGGAAACAAAAGCTCTTCTTACTTGTTGAGTAATCATTCGATTAAGTCTTAAATGAGCCCCTCTAAAGTTTGAGGCAAATGAACGCATTTTTGTTCGTCGTCTCCGAGCTATATATCCTCGCGGAACTCTGGTCATTGAATCAAATTAACCTTAATGAATAACTAATGATTTCTCTTCTTTTAGCCATCCTTTTTCCCATTAATAACAAAACGAATTATTCCGATATATAAAATAGTAATTCCAATGGCTTTTGCTACTGTAACCTTCCCAACCACGATTTTTTATTCTATTCTCTTCAGTTATTTCGCATAGAAATAACAAATTCTAACGATACTCAAAAAAATAGTGGGTTCCATCGTTTCTATGGTTCCCTTTTAAACGGTGAGGCCCTCTCTATACACCGGAGCCCTTTCTTTCATTTCATCAAAAGGTATTGTGAACTTGTATAGTTCACATTCTTTGGCTCTACCTATCCATTATAGAGTAAATAGCTCTTTTCACAATAAGAGTTATCCATACAGTGACGGCATTTAATTATGAAAGTTGGCTAAGTAGCTGACCCTGTTAGTCCGTTCTTTTAAGATAAAGGAGCATAAGCCTTTTTCTTTTTATTACTATTTCCTCCGCTTAATGGATAACCATTTTCTACCAATGGGGGAATTGCTTCTTAATTTCCAATTTAGATGATTGGATTTGCACCAAAGGAAACCAGAAATTCCATATACCATAGAAATCTAGGATAGAGAAGCTCTATCCTATTCATTGGTACCGATCATGGATACTTCAAAAATTGTCTTATTTGTTTGAACTCATGATCTGAACGAGTCGCACATACACCCTAGCACATGTTCCTCGACGCTGAGGACATCCCTTAAGCGCGGGCGATTTTCTAGCATTTCGTATTGGCTGTCTTGCGTTTCTAATAAGTTGTTTAACCGTTGGCATGTCGTATGTATATAGAAAAAAAAAAGGATTGGTTTAGATCGATCTTAACCTGATGATTGATCATCATGAAGTATTTCTATTTTCTATTAAATCGCAGAAAACCTGAATTTAGGTTTGAAATAAATTTACAAGAAATCCGGCCACTACCAATCCTTAAACATTTCTGGAAACCACACTGGATCAGTATCGCAGTGCTCGTCAATCATTTCATCCCCTACAATATCGACAAGTCCATAAGCTTTGGCTTCGTCTGCTGACATAAAAACATCCCTTTCCATGTCTTCGGATACAACCCAAAAAGGCTTGCCTGTTCTTAGTGCATAAACCCTTGTGATCATTTCGCGAACTTTGTGTAACTCTTCCACTTCTAGTAAAAATTCTGGTGTCCTTGCCCGATAATAAGCACTAGCAGGTTGGTGAAGCATAATCCTCGCGTGAGGGAATGCTATACGCTTGGTGGGTTCGCCTCCAAGCAGAATGAAGGATGCCATGGACGCAGCCATTCCGAGGCATATTGTATATATATCTGGTGTCACCGTTTGCATCGTATCAAAAATCGCCATTCCTGAGATTAGCCACCCGCCTGGGGAGTTTATAAACAAAAAAATATCGCGAATTCCATCTTCTATACTGAGATATACCATGAGACCTGTAATATGATTCGTGATCTCGCAACGAATCTCTTGACCTAAAAAAAGTGTCCTTTCTCGATACATAACATTGTATAAGTCAACCCAAGTCGCTTCTTCATCTCCGGGAATCCGGTAAGGTACTTTTGGAACACCAATGGGCATATTAGATTAATATTATTAAATTTAAGTAAGAAAACTACACTTTAATATGGAAACGTAAGAATGGAAGAGAAAGAAAGAATCCGCAGTTTATTGTCTTCATTTTTTTTTTCTTATTCTATATGAATACTATAGATTCTATTAATACGTAGATTCTATTAATACGTAGATTGAAATAATACATATAAGGAAGGTAAGACAGATTGAATAAAGAAAAAGGAATCGGTGATTGGAATGATAAACAAAGAGGGATAGGGATCTATTCTTCGTTTTTTCCAAATAGGCCAAGCTACCCATTGCATATTGGCACTTATCGAGTATAGAATAGATCTGCTTCTCTTTCTTCTTACGAACAGAATTGGCTTCTTATTTTTAATGGAATGAAATAAATATTCACGCTTTCTGACACAGAATCCCCTAGAGGGGTTAGGTACATAGGATATGGATAGTCTTTTCCAATGCGATAAAATAAAGCGACATCGTGTCTATTTTTCTTTGCTAAAGGGGTATTTCCATGGGTTTGCCTTGGTATCGTGTTCATACTGTTGTATTGAATGATCCGGGTCGATTGCTTTCGGTGCATATAATGCACACAGCTTTAGTTTCTGGTTGGGCCGGCTCGATGGCTTTATATGAATTAGCGGTTTTTGATCCCTCTGATCCTGTTCTGGATCCAATGTGGAGACAAGGTATGTTCGTCATTCCCTTCATGACTCGTTTAGGAATAACCAATTCGTGGGGTGGTTGGAGTATTTCAGGAGGAACTGTAACGAATCCGGGTATTTGGAGTTATGAAGGTGTGGCAGGTGCGCATATTGTGTTTTCTGGCTTGTGTTTCTTGGCAGCTATCTGGCATTGGGTATATTGGGACCTAGAAATATTCTGTGATGAGCGGACAGGAAAACCCTCTTTGGATTTGCCCAAGATCTTTGGAATTCATTTATTTCTTGCAGGGGTGGCTTGCTTTGGCTTTGGCGCATTTCATGTAACGGGTTTGTATGGTCCTGGGATATGGGTGTCCGATCCTTATGGACTAACTGGAAAAGTACAAGCTGTAAATCCAGCGTGGGGTGTAGAAGGTTTTGATCCTTTTGTTCCGGGGGGAATAGCTTCTCATCATATTGCTGCGGGTACATTGGGCATATTAGCGGGCCTATTCCATCTTAGTGTCCGTCCGCCTCAACGTCTATACAAAGGATTACGTATGGGCAATATTGAAACTGTACTTTCCAGTAGTATCGCTGCTGTTTTTTTTGCAGCTTTCGTAGTTGCCGGAACTATGTGGTATGGGTCAGCAACTACCCCAATCGAATTATTTGGGCCTACTCGTTATCAGTGGGATCAGGGATACTTTCAGCAAGAAATATATCGAAGAGTTAGCGATGGGTTAGCCGAAAATCTTAGTTTATCAGAAGCTTGGTCTAAAATTCCCGAAAAATTAGCCTTTTATGATTATATTGGTAATAATCCGGCAAAGGGGGGATTATTCAGAGCAGGCTCAATGGACAACGGGGATGGAATAGCTGTTGGATGGTTAGGACATCCCGTCTTTAGAGATAAAGAAGGACGCGAGCTTTTTGTACGCCGTATGCCTACTTTTTTTGAAACATTTCCGGTTGTTTTGGTAGATGAAGAGGGAATTGTGAGAGCGGACGTTCCTTTTAGAAGAGCAGAATCCAAATATAGTGTTGAACAAGTAGGTGTAACGGTGGAGTTCTATGGTGGCGAACTTAATGGAGTAAGTTATTCTGATCCTGCTACTGTAAAAAAATATGCGAGGCGTTCCCAATTAGGGGAAATTTTTGAATTAGATCGGGCTACTTTGAAATCGGATGGTGTTTTTCGCAGCAGTCCAAGGGGTTGGTTCACTTTTGGTCATGCTACCTTTGCTTTGCTCTTCTTTTTCGGACACATTTGGCATGGCGCTAGAACCTTGTTCCGAGATGTTTTTGCTGGTATTGATCCAGACTTGGATGCTCAAGTGGAATTTGGAACATTCCAAAAAGTTGGAGATCCAACTACAAGGAGACAAGCAGTCTGATACCACATTGCTATGGTATCTTTCATCTCTCTTTTTTGATTTGACATGGGAAACATCTCCCATCCTTTCTTTGACTCTTTTTCTTTCTTTATCTTTATATGGGAAAAGATCCCAAATGACAAATGAATAGGTGTGGAAGTTATAATTGTAAATAAACCACGATCGAATCTATGGAAGCATTGGTTTATACGTTCCTTTTAGTTTCGACTTTAGGGATAATTTTTTTCGCTATCTTCTTCCGAGAACCACCTAAGGTTCCGACTAAAAAAATGAAATAATTTCATTGAAGTAAGAAGTCTCCCCATCTGGGAGACTTCTTACTTCAATTAGTCCCCGTGTTCTTCGAATGGATCTCTTAATTGTTGAGAGGGTTGCCCAAACGCGGTATATAAGGCATACCCAGTAAAGCTTACAAGTAAACCAGATATGGAGATGGCGACTAAAGTTGCTGTTTCCATTTTTATAGAATTTCAAGATTACAATGGATCTACGAAAAGATCTTGTATTTACAACTACAACGGAATAGTATACAAAGTCAACACCAATGATTAAATAGAATTTATGGCTACACAAACCGTTGAAGATAGTTCTAGACCTGGGCCAAGACGAACTCGCGTAGGTAGTTTATTGAAACCCTTGAATTCGGAATATGGGAAAGTAGCTCCGGGTTGGGGGACTACTCCTTTTATGGGGGTCGCAATGGCTTTATTCGCGATATTCCTATCTATCATTTTAGAAATTTATAATTCTTCTGTTTTACTGGACGGAATTTTAATGAATTAGGTTTCTACTAACTAAAACTACGAAGTCATTGTTTTTCCATCCAAAAAAGCCTTTCTACTTTAAGCTATACATTTCTAGACATTCTGGTAGTTCGACCGTGGAATTTTTTTGTTTTGGTATCTCTGGAATATGAGTGTGTGACTTGTTAGAATGGATCCTATTGATAATACATAGAAAGGGCCTGTTATCTCTATCAAGATGATTCTAATTCGTCGGATATTTTTTATTCTAGTATCTGGAACACGAAATAGATAGAGTGGATCAAGAAAAAAAATGGAACTATGATTCATACTCACTATTCAGACCTCGCAACCAGACTGAAAAAAATTCAAGTAGTTTTTAATAAAAAAAGAAATTTTCTTCCTTCCAATTTTGTTTGCCCAAAAGACAACTTTTTTTTCTCTCGATTTTGTCGAGTTATTACACGGATTCAATAAATGATCATCAAGCGGTTCTTATTCGAAGAACCCTTGCCTTTTGGTTAGCTTGAGACTCAATCATCGTGGCTCTAGTATGAATCTAAGGTTTTAATTGAACTGATTCATAGGATCGCAACAAGATAATTTCTATCAGAAAACTACTAGAATTTTTGCTTTATTTATTTACTAGTAAAATAAGAGTAAATCTGCATTACGCAAAAAAAAAAAAAAGAAATCCAAAATAGGGAAGAGAAAAGTCAAGAAGCCTCTAATGACCAACATAAGGGAAAGAAAGAAAGACAGATGAGCCAACTTGAGATTTTTTGGCATTATCATCACAAAGAATAAGTTCTGGATTTTTCTTATTTCATATCTTCAAGGCAAATCGACCCAATCCAGTGGCTGATGAAGTTTTGAACCTTTTTTTTCTAATATCCGTTGAAAATTTGTGTGTTTCTGCTTGAGCCGTACGAGATGAAATTTTCATATACGGTTCTCGGAGGGGGACTCGGGTTAGTTACCTATCTCAATAAAGTATATGATTGGTTTGAGGAACGTCTTGAGATTCAGGCAATTGCGGATGATATAACTAGTAAATATGTTCCTCCTCATGTCAACATATTTTATTGTTTAGGGGGAATTACACTTACTTGTTTTCTAGTACAAGTCGCTACCGGTTTTGCTATGACTTTTTACTACCGCCCAACCGTTACAGAGGCTTTTTCCTCGGTTCAATACATAATGACCGAGGCCAACTTTGGTTGGTTAATCCGATCAGTTCATCGATGGTCAGCAAGTATGATGGTTCTAATGATGATCCTGCACGTATTTCGTGTGTATCTCACAGGTGGATTTAAAAAACCCCGCGAATTAACTTGGGTGACAGGTGTGGTTTTGGGTGTATTGACTGCATCGTTTGGTGTAACTGGTTATTCTTTGCCTTGGGATCAAATTGGTTATTGGGCAGTCAAAATTGTGACAGGTGTACCTGAAGCGATTCCGGTAATAGGATCGCCTTTAGTGGAGTTATTACGTGGAAGTGCTAGTGTGGGCCAATCCACTTTGACTCGTTTTTATAGTTTACATACCTTTGTACTGCCTCTGCTTACTGCCGTATTTATGTTAATGCACTTTCCAATGATACGTAAGCAAGGTATTTCGGGTCCTTTATAGGGAAGCCATATCATAGAGAAAGATAATTCTAATTTTCATATATCATATCGGGTAGGTTGTGGTATTTCATTGCTACAAACATGGGTTATTGTAAAATAAGACATGTCATTTGGATACTTTTCTTCAACTCCGAAGTATTTTGATACAAATAGTTGAAGTTCATTTTATGAAAGAAAATAAGGCGGATTATGGGAGTGTGTGACTTGAATTATTGATTTGGCCATGCAGATAAAGAATTGGATCTGCCACATTAGAATTCACAACCAAAGGTGTCTCCGCATCCAATCAACACGTAAGTCCCCTATCTAGGAAGGATAGGCTGGTTCACTTGAGGAGAATATTTTCTATGATTATACCCCAACCATGTCATCCATGAACAGGCTCCGTAAGATCCCATAGAGTAGAAATAGAATAAGTCATGTGACATGATCCAATTCTCTATTTATTACACTTACTTTTTTTATTATAGTTATTATAGTATGGAAATGCATTCATTTTCTTTGCATCGATTGCGATCCGCAATACTATCGGAGTAAAAGAAGGTATCTAAAGAAGAACGTAGGCTAGACTTTTTGATTTTTTATTAGTAACAAGTAAATACTTTGTTTGGACGTAAGAAACTTGCGATATTGAGGGGATAAACACCAACTAATCAAGAGACATGAGACAATCCACAAAGCAATTGATCATGATCAAATTTGCAAGCCAACTTGGATATTGAGCATTTACCCATAAGAATAAGATTCTTTTCAATAAGTAGTTGTAGGTGCAACTTCGGAAAAGAGAATCTGATAAAGCTTTTCTTACCTAGAGTCATTGAGTCATTATATACCTTATTCTATTATGGATCTTCCACGGTCTTTTTTCTTTCATTCTTGCTCGAGCCGGATGATGAAAAATTCTCATGTCCGGTTCCTTTGGGGGATGGATCCTAAAGAATTCACCTATCCCAATAACAAAGAAACCTGACTTAAATGATCCTGTATTAAGAGCAAAATTAGCTAAAGGGATGGGACATAATTATTACGGGGAACCCGCGTGGCCCAACGATCTTTTATATATTTTTCCAGTAGTAATTCTAGGTACTATTGCATGTAATGTAGGTTTAGCGGTTCTCGAGCCGTCAATGATTGGTGAACCGGCGGATCCGTTTGCAACTCCTCTGGAAATATTACCCGAGTGGTACTTCTTTCCCGTCTTTCAAATACTCCGTACAGTACCCAATAAGTTATTGGGCGTTCTCTTAATGGTTTCTGTGCCAACGGGCTTATTGACAGTACCCTTTCTAGAGAATGTCAATAAATTCCAAAATCCATTTCGTCGCCCAGTAGCTACGACCGTTTTTTTAATCGGTACTGCAGTAGCTCTTTGGTTAGGTATTGGAGCAACATTACCCATTGAAAAATCCTTAACTTTAGGTCTTTTTTAGGGATTTTTCAGGTTGATTCATTCAACCGTGAAGTACCGTGCATAGGTATCTAGGGAAGATTCACTTGGAAGTAACTATTTCCTAGATACCTAAAATCCATTTTATTATGATCCATTTCGCGAAAATATAGATTGTGCCAAAGATGCAAAATTGTTTTCTTTTTTCTTTTTATTCTAACTCGAAAAAGAAGAAGAGGAAAAAATTGCAATGGATTTAAAAATTTAAAACGAGAACTTATTCTTAGGTAAATCGATTGGGAGATGCTTCTCTAGAGTGTCCCATATCTGTTTTCCATCTTCCATACGAAAACTGTCAATTCTCATAAGATCTTCTTCAGTCTTACTCAAAAGGTCCAATAGTGTATGTATATTGGCCCTTTTGAGACAATTATACGTTCTAGAAGGCAATTCTAATTGATCAATAAAAATACAATTCAATGGAATTCCTTTTTTGTTTTTCTTTAGATTAGTTAATCTTTTTTGAAAGGTTAAAAGGGGTGGAGTAAACCTGTTTTTATTTTCTTCGAAACTAGTGCCCTCTTCCTCCGCGTGTAGAAAAGGAAGAAATAAATCAATCAAATTACGAGAAGCCTCATAAAGCGCTTCCTTAGGGGTTAAACTTCCATTCGTCCATATTTCTAGAAAAAGTATCTCGTGTTTTTCATTTCCATTCCCACAAGAAAAAATACTATAATTCACATTTCGAACAGGCATGGATACGGCATCTATGGGATAACTTCCATCTTGAGAGTTCTTTCTGAGTTCCGTGTGATATCCGCGATCTCTCTTGATCTGTAACTCAATACAGAAATCAATGGGCTCTGTCAAGTTAGCTATAGGTTGTGCCGTATCAACGATCTCTACGGAAGGTGGTAAGATGATATCTTGAGCAGTTATGTATCTAGGACCTTTGACGCAAATTGATGCGTCTCTAACTCCATAGAGATTACTTCTCAATACAATTTCTTTCAAATTTAGTAAAATTTCTTGTACGGATTCTTCAATACCAGCTATTGTAGAATATTCGTGTGGCACGCTCCCAAATTTTGCACGTGTGATACATGTTCCTTCTATTTCTCCAAGTAAAACTCTTCGCAAGGCAATACCGACGGTATCCGCTTGACCTTTTCTAAGCGGGGACAAAATGAAACGACCATAATAAAGACGCTTACTATCTACTCTTGATTCAACACACTTCCACTGTAGTGTTTGAGTGGATCCTGCTACCTCCTCTCGAACCATAATAGACTAGTATTATTATTTGATCATTGAATCGTTTATTTCTCTTGAAAGCGTTTTAATTCTTTTACAGACGTCTTTTTTTAGGAGGTCGACATCCATTATGCGGCATAGGTGTTACATCGCGTATACAACTTAATCGTACACCACTTTTAGCAATGGCTCGTAATGCGGCATCTCTTCCACTACCAGCACCCTTTACCATAACTTCTGCTCGTTGCAAACCCACTGTACGAATAGCATCTACTGCTGTTCTTTGACCAGCATAGGGTGATGCTTTTCTTGAGCTTTTGAATCCACAAGTACCCGCGGAGGACCAGAAAACCACCCGACCTTGCGGGTCTGTAACAGTTATAATGGTATTGTTGAAACTAGCTTGAACATGAATAACTCCTTTTGTTATTCTACGTGCACTTTTCCGTAAACTAAAACGCGCATTCCTACGCAAACCAATACGCACTCTCCTACGTGAACCAATTTTTGGTATAGCTTTTGTCATATTTTATTATCTCATAAATATGAGTTAGAAATAACAAAAAGAAAAAAAGATACAAAGATATCCGTTTCAGGGTAAAATATATCCTTTACTTTAATTATTAATTATTTTATTTGGAATTTGGACGTTTCCGCGGGTACTTTTTTTACTTTTTAGAAAGTAAAGTTCTTTTTCGAAAGATTACCCCTGCCTTTGTTTATGCTTCGGATTGGAACAAATGACTCTAATTCGTCCACGCCTACGAATCAGTCGACATTTTGTACAAATTTTACGAACGGAAGCTCTTATTTTCATATTTCCGTATTCCTTTCTTAAACTATGAATCTAATCTTTGGGAAAAAATAAGTCTCTTCGCTTGAATTTTGGAACTTTGAATTTATTACCCTAGAAAAAAGAAAAACCTAATCCTTTGAATCTTTGGTATCCTTCAAATCTTCGGTATCCTTCAAATCTTCGGTATCCTTCGAGTCTTCGGTACGCTTCGAATCCTTATGGGGAAGTCTATAAATTATACGTCCTTTGCTTGAATCATAACGACTTACTTCAATTTTGACCCTATCCCCCATCAGTATTCGTATAGAACTAGACCGGATCTTTCCTGAAATATAGCCCAGGATGATGGTGTCATTCTCTAGGCGAACGCGGAACATTCCGTTGGGTAGGGCTTCCGTAACTAAACCTTCGAAAGTGACTTTTGCTTCTCTCGGGTTTTTTTTTTCTCTCCTATTTTTTTTTTCTGTCATATTTTTTTTTCTCCTATTTTTCTATTTTGATTTTCAAATAAAAAAAAACGTTGTATTTTTATTTGAAAAATAGGAAGTTCGAGATAGAATTCGAGTACTATAGGAGGGGCGATTACCATATATAACATAAGACTTCTCCCCCAATTCTGTTTAGTCGAGCTTCTCGATCTGTCATTATACCTCGAGAAGTAGAAAGAATAGCAATTCCCATTCCGCCCAAAACTTTAGGAATTCCTTGATAGTTGGCATAAATTCGTAAGCCGGGTCGGCTGATACGCTTTAAAAAGGTTCTAGTTCTATATATTCCTTTTCTAGTCTTTCTCTTTTGATGTCGCAAAGTTGAAACCAAGAAATATCTGTTACTTTCCTGATGTTTCCGAACACTTTCAATAAAACCCTCTCGTAGAAGTATTTTAACAATGTTTTCGGTAATATTTGTAGATACTACTCGAACTGTTCCTTTTTTATTCATGTCCGCGTTTCTTATAGAGGTTAGTAAATCAGCAATAGTGTCCTTGCCCATAAGACTCTAATTCTAGGTTCCTCCTAATTTTTCTATAATCAACATGTTTTCTTTTTTTTTCTTTTACTTTTGGATTTTAAAGCATATACGTGAGACATAATCTACTAATTTTTTCTTTGATCTATATCTCGCCTACTAGTATTTATAATACTTCAGGAGCTAATGAAACTATTTTAGTAAAATTCAATTCTCTCAATTCCTCGGCGATCGCGCCAAAAACTCGAGTTCCTTTTGGATTTCCTTTTTGATCAATGATAACCGCTGCATTGTCATCATAGCGTATTATTATACCGTCTTCGCATTTGAACTCTTTACATGTACGTACAATTACAGCTCGAATTACTTCGGATCTTTCTAGAGGCATTTGGGGCACTGCGTCTTTGATTACAGCAACAATAACATCACCAATACGAGCATATCGCTGATTACTAGCAGCTCCTATGACTCGAATACACATCAATTTTCGAGCTCCGCTGTTATCTGCTACATTTAAAAGGGTCTGAGGTTGAATCATATTATTTTGATTTCAATTTGTTATTTCTATGCAAAAGGATGAAAGAAATATTGTCCTTCCAGAAAAAAAACCTGGTTTTTTTTATCTTCAATACTCCTTTTTTTGGATGCTATATCTCTAATCGAAGAAATTGACTTCGTATGGGCATTTTACTGGCAGCTATGGAGATAGCTGCTCTAGCTACAGTTTCGGATACTCCGCCCATTTCATAAAGTATTCGACCTGGTTTAACAACGGCTACCCAATATTCGGGGGATCCCTTTCCTGAGCCCATACGTGTTTCCGTGGGTCTTAGTGTAACCGGTTTGTCGGGAAATATACGTACCCATATTTTTCCACCACGACGTGCATATCGTGTCATTGCTCTTCGTCCTGCTTCTATCTGTCTCGACGTGATCCAAGCGGGTTCAAGTGCTTGCAGAGCATATCTACCAAAACAAATACGATTGCCTCGGCAGGATTTTCCCTTCATTCTTCCTCTATGTTGTTTACGAAATCTGGTTCTTTTGGGGTTATAGTCGATGGTTCTTTCTTAGTTCCATCTCTACTGCAAAACTGGACATGAGAGTTTCTTCTCATCCAGCTCCTCGCGAATGAAATGAGAAAGCGTGCAAATTTCTCTAATTCCATAATATTTTGGAATATTATGGATAGATGCACATTAATAGATAATAGAAAAAGTTAGGGTTTTTTTAATATTGAATTTGTTCAAATAGAAAAATATATAGTCAAGAAAGAAGATCTAGAATATATCTAGATGTGTGTGTCTATTTATCTATATTCTATATTTATAGATAATGTAATCTTTCTTAAAAAAAAAATCTCCTTATTTTGACTCTTATTGAATCGCGGGAAAGTATTCTAATTCAATAAAGATTTCGCGGGCGAATATTTACTCTTTCCTGTCTTATTTGTTAATTTATAACCTTACCAAATAAGGCAATTTTTTTGGTTTGTTCCGCCATCCCACCCAATGAAGTCTTAGGATTCTTTTCAATAAAATCCTATGCAGTCATAGGTTCTGTCGTTCCCACTACTTCTCCTTTAATGGTTAGGTCTGAATCCCGCAATGGAGCTTTCCAAAAATTTCTTTCCGAGTCAATTTTCTCAGTTTTATTAACCCGGGCCGCTCTTTATTTTATTATTGCTTAAAATTTCTATTTTTTGTTTCAAGTTACGATTTCGAATTCTCTGTTATTTTTATTATATTGATGCTTTATCACATTGCCTTTTATGATGTAACTCATAGACCATACATATTGGAATCCTATATCTTTCTTATTCTTCTTCCTTCTTTCTATCATCCCTCCTTTTATCCACATCCCTTTAGTTTTGCTTCACAACCTAGAATCCGTTTTCTTTTTTAGAGAAAAAATTGCAGTTGCTACAACTATATGATAGATCTACTCATTTATGATAGATGTATTTATTCATATAGTGACTGTTTCTTAGTTAGGATCTCGACAATACGAAGCAATAGGTTAGTTATTAGTTAATTTTCTATAATTACTAAGTTTTTTCTTTTTCTATTTAGAGTAGGGTTCAGTCAATTTTTTTTGAATCTCCATTTTTGACTCTAAAGAAAAAACTAACGAGTCACACACTAAGCATAGCAATTATATTAAAAGATTTATCAATTTTCATTAAATCTTATAGAAAGAGGTAGAATTTCTTCTTTTTTTTCAGGGATTTCAGGAAAAATAAGGCTCTTGTCATTTTTTATTCTATCACTGAACAGAATGGGAAGACAAGGCTAGTTATTCTTCGTCTACGAATATCCAAATTTTTACACCTAATACTCCATAGATAGTTCGAATTGGATAGCAGCAATAATCAATTTTAGCGCGAATTGTTTGGAGGGGAAGTCTACCCTTTTTGATGCATTCGGCACGTGCAATTTCTTTCCCTGCGAGACGACCTGCAATTTTTACTTTTACCCCCCTTATATCTGCTTTTTTAGTTAATTCAATGGCTTTTTTCATTGCCTTTCGGAATGAAACTCTATTTTTTAATTGGAAAGCTATATATTCTGCAAGAATGTTAGGTTGTCTATAAGGTTCTTTAACTTTTTCAATAGCAATATTAAGTCTCTGGTTTACAGAATTAACTTCCTTTTGTAGATCTTTCTCTAATTCTTCGATTGCTCCTTTTTTCTTTAATAAATTGGGGAATCCAATATGGATTATGACGTGGATCGTATCGATTTCTTTTTGAATTTCTATACGTGTAATTACTTCAGAACTTGAGCCTGAGTCCATTTTTCTATTATGTGTAATTACTTCGGAACTTGAGTCTGATTCTATTTTTCTATTCGAGCCTTTTTTCCTATTCTTTTGTATATAGTTCTTGATACAATTCCGTATTTTTTTATCTTCCTGTAGACCTTCAGAATAAATTTTTGGTTGTGCGAACCAAAAGGAATGGTGATTTTGGGTTGTACCAAGTCTGAAACCGAGTGGATTTATTTTTTGTCCCATATTTTTCTATTCTATTTTTTTTTTACTGGGAATCGAAATCTAAGATGGATCTAAAGATTATTTAGATTTCTTTACTATATTTAGTACAATTGTTATATGACACATGGTTTTTTTTATGGGAGAACTACGTCCTCGAGCTCGAGGTCTTAATTTTTTCATGATAGTACTCCTACTGACTTCGGCTTTAGTGATGAATAAATTCGCTTTGTCGAAATCCCTATAATGAGTAGCATTTGCTGCTGCCGAATAAACCAACTTTAGGATGGGATAAGATGCTCGATAAGGCATGAGGTTCAGTATCATAACAGTTTCCTCGTAGTAACGCCAGCGAATCTCATCAAGAACTCTTTGTGCTTTGAAAACAGACATATGGATGCGTTTTTGTGCTTTGAAAACCCGTTCGAACTTAAGTAGACGATCGGTTGGAACTTTCCTTGCGAGTTTCCTTAGCCCACTCTTCTTCTTCTTTATCCTAGGGGTATACTTTACCAGTTTGAAACTTGTCATAAATAAGGTTATTCCCCGCCTACCTTTGTTTTTTTTTTTATTTTGAATCTTTCTATTCTGAATTCAGTTAACGACGAGATTTAGTATCTTTTCTTGCACTTTCATAACTCGTGAAATGCCGAGTAGGCACGAATTCCCCCAATTTGCGACCTACCATAGGATTTGTTATGTAAATAGGTATATGTTCCTTTCCATTATGAATCGCGATTGTATGGCCAACCATTGCGGGTAGAATGCTAGATGCCCGGGACCACGTTACTATTGTTTCTTTCTCCTCCTTCATATTGACCTTTTCGATTTTTGCCAATAAATGATGAGCTACAAAAGGATTCGTTTTTTTTCGTGTCACAGCTGATTACTCCTTTTTTCCATTTTAAAGAGTGGCATTCTATGTCCAATATCTCGATCGAAGTATGGAGGTCAGAATAAATAGAATAATGATGAATGGAAAAAAGAGAAAAATCCTTTAGCTGGATAAGGGGCGGATGTAGCCAAGTGGATCAAGGCAGTGGATTGTGAATCCACCATGCGCGGGTTCAATTCCCGTCGTTCGCCCATCGCATTATTGCAAATTCCAAAAATGCAATTTTCCATATTCCTAGTTACGTATTTACTTACGGCGACGAAGAATAAAACTATCACTATATTTTTTCCTTTTCCTAGTTCTTCTTCCAAGCGCAGGATAACCCCAAGGGGTTGTGGGTTTTTTTCTACCAATGGGGGCTTTCCCTTCACCGCCCCCATGGGGGTGGTCCACAGGGTTCATAACTACCCCTCTTACTACGGGGCGTTTACCTAGCCAACACTTAGATCCGGCTCTACCCAAACTTTTTTGGTTCACCCCAACATTACCCACTTGTCCGACTGTTGCTAAGCAATTTTGGGATACCAAACGGACCTCCCCAGATGGTAATCTTAAAGTGGCCGATTTACCCTCTTTTGCAATCAGTTTCGCTACAGCACCTGCTGCTCTAGCTAATTGCCCACCCCTTCCACGTGTGATTTCTATGTTATGTATGGCCGTGCCTAAGGGCATATCGGTTGAAGTAGATTCTTCTTTTCTCTCAAAAAACCCCTTCCCAAACTGTACAAGCTTCTTCCAAAGCATACAGCTTTCTAGATGTATATGACGATCTCTAGACAGATGGATCTTATATGAATCGTATGATGAAGTACCACATGAGTGGATATATAGGAAAGGAATCCAAATCTGCCGAATCGCTCATGTTATGATCTTCTACATCCTAGGTCTCCGCGTTCCGTCATCTGGCTTATGTTCTTCATGTAGCATTCAGATCGAATGACTCTATGAAATTACGTCGATACTTCCACATATTATGGGTAACGTAGGAGACATCCCTATTTTCCCCGGGGGGTCTTAATTACCACTGCTTAGCTTTCAATTCGCCTCTGACCATCAAATTAAATGTGAATAACCCGTCCTCCTCTCTTTGAAACAAGGGGCGCTTCCGGTTCTGTGCGTGCTTCAAACAATTTTGTCTTCTCCATATTACCATATCTCTAGAGTCAATAATTTTCTATGAGGAACTACTGAACTCAATCACTTGCTGCCGTTACTCAACAGTTTTCTGTTGAGGTCTATCCCGTAGAGGTAGTCAAATTGGATCAGTGATCGATTTCTAGGTTTCGTCGTAAACCTAATTGGTTACTTCCAATTACGTAAATCAATAGTTCAAACCGCACTCAAAGGTAGGGCATTTCCCATTGATATAGGAACTTTTGTACCAGAAACAATAGTATCTCCAATTATAGCCCCTCTGGGATGTAAAATATATCTCTTCTCACCATCCCCATAGTGTATGAGACAAATGTATGCATTTCGATTAGGGTCGTATTCTATGGTTACGATTCTACCAGATATGTCTTTTTGATTCCGTCGAAAATCGATTTTACGGTATAGGCGCTTATGACCTCCCCCTCTATGCCTTGCGGTAATGATTCCTCTGGAATTACGACCTTTACCACAACGGTGCCGTCCATGGATCAAATTATTTCGTGGATTGGATTTCACTTGCCTGTCTACGGTTCCCTTGCGTGTGCTCGGGATAGGTGTTTTGTATAAATGTTTCGCCGTATTATTAAGTATTCTCCTTTAGTTTTTTTCTCTATCTAGAAGTGGAATAGAATAACCCGGTTGAAGGGTAATGATCATACGTCTGTAATGCATTGTATGTCCCAGAATAGGTCCCATTCTTCTACCCTTTCCGGGTAGTCGATGGCTATTCACAGCTACTACCTTAACACCAAAGAAGAGTTCGACCCAATGCTTTATTTCTGTCTTAGTGAATCCCGATTCGACATTAAAAGTATATTGATTCTTTCCCAATAAACGAAGACTTTTTTCTGTAAATACTGCGTATTTGATTCCATCCATAAATCGACTTTCCCTCCTATGCTCTGAGTTCCAGTATCGATAAGAATTCGAGTTCTTATTGTTCTTATGTTATGGTATGAATATACCATACCAATTCGTTATGTATGGATGATGGATGAGATTCCATGGATAGAGAGCCAGTTCCAATAGACTTATGGAACGTTCCCGTTCGCGTGCATCCAGCAGGAATTGAACCCGCAAATTTACCAATTATGAGTTGGGCGCTTTAACCATTCAGCCATGGATGCTTAACAGGGATCATCGTACATCGTAAATAACCAATTTTCATATAGAAAGACATATCATAGAAAAATGAAATCGAAAATATTCGGAGATGGCAAATATTCGGAGATGACTATGAAAACACCTCTCTGGATCCTCGAATTGAAAGAGAGATTGAGAGGGATCAAGAATCCTAATTCTCGCTATTTGGAATGGATCCAATTCTATTGAGTCTGACTCATAGTGATCATTTCTCTTTAGCAAAGAATGACCTTGGTTATCAAAGGATTGAACAACCGGGATCCATTTACTTATGATACCTAGTTGACATTGATAACAAGGATCTAATGAATTATGAGTTTAATAGATCCTCTTTAGCAGAAAGACGTATATTCCTTGCTCATTATCAGACAATCACTTATTCCCAAACCTCGTGTGGGGCTAATCGTTTTCATTTACCATCTCATGGAAAACCCTTTTCGTTCCGCTTAGCCCTATCGGGTATTTTAGTGATAGGTTCTATAGGAACTGGACGATCCTATTTGGTCAAATACCTAACGAAAAATTCCTATTTTCCTTTCATTAAGGTACGAGGGCTTCTTATTCCACAAGAACGAAAGCACCTTTTCATTCTTTCATATACTAGGGGTTTTTACTTGGAAAAGACAATGTTCCATACTAAAGGATTCGGGTCCATAACCACGAGTTCCAGTGCACTAGATCTTGTAGCACTTAGCAACGAGGCCCTATCCATTAGTATTCCACATAAGAAATCCATTATAGAAACTAATACAATTAGATTGGCTCTTCATAGACAAACTTGGGGTTTGCGAGCCAAGGTAAGACCGGCTCGGGATCATGGGACCCTTTTCTATCAGATAGGAGGGGCTCTTGTACAAAATAGACTTCTAAGTAATAACCCCATAGAATCTATCTATATAAAGATAAAGAGGCAATCGTGTCAGGAAGCGGGTTTTTCTTTGGCCAAAGGGTACTTCGAACTTGGAACGAGCATGAAGAGATTAACGAGACTTCTTTCTCTTTTGAGTTTTTCTGGCGGACCGGTCGCGCAAGATCTTTGGTCTTCCCCCGGAACCGATGAAAAAAAGTGGGTCGCTTCTTATGGACTCGCTCAGAATGATTCTTCTCTATCTATAGTTCATGGCCTATTAGAAGTAGAAGGTGCTCTGGTGCAATCCTTACCGACAGAAAAAGATTGCAGTCAGGTTGATAATAATCGAGTGCCATTACTTCGTCGGTCCGAACCAAGGAATCCGTTAGAAATGTTTTGAAATGGATATTGTTCTCTCTTTGATCAGGGATTGCTATATGAAAAGAAGTGGAGTTTGAAAAAGGGAACGGAATGGTCAAACCGGAACTGCTAGAGGAACGAATTTTCAATAGCATAACTTGGGCTCCTAGAATATGGCGCCCTTGGGACAATCTATTTGATTGCAGGGTTTTGTTCCGAAGCAAAGATATCCGCGGAGGCCGGTTCGTTCGTCCTATTCTGATATTCAGGACCAAGAGGTACTGGATTCTCTTTCGGATAGGCCCTGAAAGGAGAAGAAAGGCTGAAATGCCAACGGACCTCTGTCTATTCTCTAATTCACCCGATCCGATAGTACCCGTTTTTGGAACGTCCAGTGCCAAAGTCACTGAATGGGTAAGTCACCAATCCAATCCCTTTGACAAATCGGGTGTCATATTAGATATCATATTCTATATATATAGAAATATCATAGAATAGACATATAGAATTTTTGGTCGGGAAATTCGAATGAATCATTGAGTGAAAAA